CGCTATAGTTAGCTCAGCACCAATCAAGAATCCCCAAGGAATTCCAAGAATTCTTGGTATACATTTGTTCCAACTCTCAACCCTCTTTTCTAGATTCATGGATATTGAATCAATCGAACGCACTTCTAAGACCTGTTCTACTTTTGGAAGACCCTGTGTTATATCACCAGATCTCGATTTTTCATATATAAATGTAACTAATGTATCTCCTTCGTAAAGGGTTTCCCCATAATGGCCATGAACAGTTGCTCCGGGGGTGGCCAAATAAGGCTTAGCTGATCGTATCACTATCGAGTCAACTTGAACAAGTATAACTTGACCCGATTTGAGGGGCGGTCCATTTTTGGCTATACATACATTTTCACAAATAAACTGTCCAAGACTAATTATTTTAGATGTCTCTGCACAATAATTGTGATGGAGAAAAGACCAATTCAAATTGAATGGATTTAAAATAATGTTACGGCATGGATCGGGATTATAAATTTTTCCATTTTCATCCATTAAATAATATTTTAATTTAATCACTTGAAAAGTCTGTTTTAAATTGTCAAGTTGCAAATATTTAGTTACTAAGATCTGATTATGAGTTATTAAATGGTAAGATGAATAAAAATTCTCAATTGGAAGGCATGTTCCTAAAGGGCCCAATGAATTCCTAATTGGAATTAGGGGATCTTTTTTAATTGATTCTTTTATCACACTGTGATATTTTACATCTTTGAATGGCTCCATTCGAGAACAATTGGCTGCTGACAAAATTATCAACGACTGACATTCCTTATTTCTATTCAACAACGTATGAATAGTTCCTTGAGGTTGGTTAAGAGATTGTTGAATTTTTGCCTTGGAATAGGAATAAATGGCAGAAAAGGGGTTGATATTGGTACAATCTGATCCATTATCAGAGAGCAATCCTGACCCCGACGGATCATTCCTTTTTCCGATATACGAAATAGGGGATTTCACTAAGTTGATTCTTAGGAAATGTCGAATCAAACCATTTGTCCTTATTTCAACAAAAGAAGCGCGGGCTTCTTCGCAAGAAGAACTTTTTTTGTCTTGGTTCCAATTCAATACTAAACAAGTCCGAACTAATTGAATACTTGTGTCAGAAATTCCTCGAATCGGTTTGCCATTTCCATAAAGGATATAATTGACAATTCGAAGTTGCACATTATCCCTTTCCTGCAATGGATCCGGTGGAAAAAGGGTTCCTAAATTTATACCGTCCGTTATTTCATATGTGACGACAGGTCGAACTAAAACAAAAAACCTTTTCTTACTAGGTGTAATTCGTTGGACATAGATCCAATTTTTAACTTTTTTGTATTCCTTGGAATTTCTTTTTCCTGTTCCTGGTGGTATCAAAACGCCGGTATGTCTGGATATCTTATCCGTCTCTCCAGGAAAATGGATATCTCCAGAAAAGATTTTCAGTTCAATTCGTTTTTTTTTTCTCTCCACCCGGACCAACCCACCGACTCGGCTTCTTAGATTTAAGGTGATTTGTGTATCGACCCCAACGATACTATTGTTCCGTACCATTATGGAAGAAGATCCGGGCAAGATATGCACCTCTTCAGGAATGAAAAAAAATCGATCTACTTTCATTTGGTATTTTGGCCTAAATTCCTTGACTCCTCGATACTCAATCAAATCCTCTTTTTTGATGACTGAATGCGTTTCTATAGTCCCATATTTAATAATGCCCGAACTCTTTCTTCTGTATCGAGGATCATCGAAATAAGCAAGAATACTATTTCGACGGAAAATACCATTTACGGGGATTTCAATCGAGATACCTGAACAGGGCATTAGTTCATTCTCGAGTTCTTGAATCGAGTGTAGTGGAATAATGAATTTATTTCTTCGCCTTTTTGACAATAAATCAGAATTCCCGTGAAGAATAGGCGAATATACGAGATTATACTGACCAGTACGTATGATTCGATTAAGGTCTGAATAATCAGGAATCCTATCTTCTTTTTGACCATAAAAATCCGAACTAAACAATTTCTGCCTCGCCTGATCATTGGTTACTGAGAGGTTAGAAGTATATCTTCGCTTGCCAGAAAGAGAATGCGCATTCATTTGATCCTGATCCTTGTGGATCGAAAGGTAGACTAGACTGGACCTGCACGGCCCTCCTAATAATATCCATAAATGACTTGTTTTTGGTAATAGATGAACATTACCATATGTAAATTCGGGTGCATGATAGACATCGGTACTCCAGTGCATTTCTCCGTCTGAATCAGAATAAATATGTTTTCGAACCTTCTCTTTAAAATTCAAAGTGGATATTCCTGCGCGAATCTCAGCAATTACTTGTTCTGATTCTACATATTGATCGTTTTGAACTAAAAGCAAACTTTTGGGTGGAATATTCACATTATGTAGAATATCTTCACTCTCAATAGTTACATACAAGTCTATAGAACATAGAAAGGCGGGATGCCCATGACGTGTACGTGTCGGATGAACCAAGTCCTCATTG